AACAAAAAATATGTAATTGTCAGCAAAGTTGTTTACTTTTTTTAATCCAAGAAGTTTTTCTTACTTTATACACAATATATAGGTCATCGATTCAGCATTGGCTAAAAAGGGGGATAAACCCCCCAGTTCAAATTATTTTATCGATATGAGTGTTCTATATTGATAAAATATTTATTTTGAAACCATCTCTATATTAACATAGTGGTAGAAAGAGTACCATGCTGCGTCTGGACTTCAAACAGTTTAGCTTTAACCATGTTAATGGTCCCACATTATTGGTTGATAGAGAATCAAAGTGGATTTTCCAATAAATTACGAAATGCTATAGTTCTTACATATGATTTCTGAATTTATTCATAAGTAATTCGCGAGATCATGCACTCTTCTTTCTTAGATAGAACTTTCCTAGTTATAACAGAAAAAGTACATCTGGTTGGATCCAGCCTATTCTTGAAATAAACAACTCGCACACACTCCCTTTCCAAAAAAGATCAAGACCCCAAGCACTACACTTAGATTTATTAGATTGGTTGCTAAAATATCGGTATTAAACCCGAAACTCCCGGCGAATGGCCAGTGGCCCAAAGAAACGAAAGAATCGGTTACATTTTTCATATGATCTCCTCGTATAGATAGACTAAAAAATCGAACAGAGTTCTTTTTGTATTACTTTGTCCTTTTTATATCTTTGTCCTCTTTATATATATATAGTTATAGTTTCCTACTTTCTAAATCGAATCAAAAATCTATTCTATTTAGAAATCATGAATTACCTCCTTGGTTGCAACCCCTCTTAAAAACTAAAAAAGGGCGTACCAACACAAAGGGGAAGGATGAAAGCGAGTTGGTATGCTAATTCCTCATCTGCAAATCAGCCCTTCCCGTGGGTTATTTTCTCAACGAATAAGTAATTCTAGGAATGAAATCTTTATATAATTCGAAAAAACAAAGCACAAGTCCAGGGCAATAAATTATTAAAAATAAAAATTTTTATTCTAATATTAAACAAAAGGATTAGCAAATAAAAGTGCTAATGCTACAACCAGGCCATAAATTGTTAAAGCTTCCATAAAAGCTAGACTAAGCAATAAAGTACCTCGTATTTTTCCCTCCGCTTCGGGCTGTCTCGCGATACCTTCTACAGCTTGACCAGCAGCAGTACCTTGACCAACTCCAGGTCCAATAGAAGCAAGCCCTACAGCCAATCCAGCAGCAATAACGGAAGCGGCAGAAATCAGTGGATTCATGATAAGTTCCTCGTACCAAAAAAAAATGGTTAATGATACATTCAACCAATGAACTATGACTTAATTATTCCATTGCTACTATTCATCCAGTCGAAGTAACTACGAACTTCGAATTCAAGTACTAACATTCTTGAATCATCAAAATTACTTTGATATCTCTTTTTTAGCTTCTCTCGATCTCGATAAAGTATTTGTGAATCCATATAACTTTAGTTTTTCTGTTTCTTTGTCCCGAATCGCTCTTTGAATTCTTCTATTTTTTTATTGACTTCATCCGTTTATTCATGGAACTCACAGTCATAGATGAGGCAGAAGGACTTCAATAGAATCCCCATCTACATTCACATTGGGGAAAATGAGATATATCTTTAGCTCGTATATAACTAGTCAATATCTAATATCACATATACATGTCTTTCTTCCACACTGTAAACCAACTCTTCCTTCATCTTCAATTCAATTTTATAAGGATGCGTCTAACCCTTGACAAGAGTTAACTTACAGTCATTCAATTTCATATAACTAGTTCGACCTCCTCTCTACGAACCGTTTATGAACTCCGCTTTTTATAAATTATTCTTTCCCTTCCCCCTTCTTTATCACTTTTATCATTATCCTGCAACCTAAATTGATAAGATAATCAATGGATAAATTGATTGGGCCGAATCGTTGCATAGAAATTGATTTGATTAATCTAAGTTCATACAAGTTATTATTTATTTATTAATAATTAATATTTTGTTTGGTCAATCGGTGAATAAAATCAACTGAAAAGGGGAATCATTCTATAGAACATACTTTTTTTATTTAATATTAATAACACGTCGTAATACCACAAGACTTCTTAGTCAAATTACGACTCCGAAAAGTTAATATTTGGATTCGATGACCAATCTAAATCGAATATTCATTGAGGGGAAGGTATGATTATGATATAAATGGACCAAACGGGAATGTTAGGAAAAAGATCTTTGAGATCTCTTTCCTTAATATCAATATTGTAATCTTTATTGTAATCTTTTTTTCTATTACTCTAGATCGTCTATAGTGTAATTGTATATTTTCATTTCCTAAGTCAATTTTTTTTTAGCCACGCACACATTGCCTTAGGTTAAACTAAAAAAAAAAAAAGACTCTTTAGAACACTAGTCAATGGTGGCCTTCCATGGATTCACCTATATAAGCTGCGGCTAAAGTTGCAAAAATAAGAGCTTGAATACCACTTGTAAATAATCCAAGGAACATGACGGGGA